ATTTGCAATATTATAATAATATAATAACAAATTAATATAAATGGCTAAAATACGGGTAGGCTCTTTCCTGTTTCCGGGGGGTTTGCAGGAGTAACAAAGATGTCTCGAGTATGGGGGGGTAGGGGGGGTTTAACCCCCAAAAGCCGAGAGGGGGCTCATAGTGATAAGTTAAGGGAAATTTTCATATATTATGCTCTTGATATCAGTTATGTAATCCTTAGATTAATATCTTTCCAACATTAATACAATTTCCTTGCGCGCAAGGAAATGTTCAACCTTATGATGTCATATCTGTATGCACTTTGAAATGTCAACTGAAAGGAAAGAGAAAAAAAGGAACCAATAGCCCATTAGAGTGAACGCTCGGCTTGGTGGGTAACGAGGAGTATGGATTCCACCATTAACTTATGCAAGCGTCGATGAATGAATGGGGAATAAATAAATCTATGGCCCTGAAATAGGAACCAAATGCCAGGAATAATTCACTAAGTGCGACCCCCACGATTTTTGTCCCTGACCATCAAGAAACGTATTCATTAAGAAATCAACTGATGGTGGTCTCTTACTACATCGGATTTTGACTTGCAGGTTTGTTGAGTCCTGGTATATCTAGACTAGTGAGAGTTATGATAGAGCAATTCAATATCGTCTAATACTAAATCAATTTATGTAAACATCCATTTAATGGTTTATGTCTACCTTATTAATATGGTGTTATATGAATGTATAAAAAGTCTATACATGTCCATTATTGTACTAATGTAGAGTTACATCACTTTAAATGTTTAATATAGATGAATGGGGATAATACATATATGTATTTAAGTACACATTTAGCTATCTGGCGTGGCGGTGCCCGGCAAAGAATAGTTTAGCGAGAATCCTAGCTTTGGGAGCTAGGGGCGGGGGTTAGACCCCCTCTTCTTTGAGTACTAGAAGGGATTTTAACCCTTGACATCCGGTTTACAAGACCGAAGCTCTAGGTGCTGAGCTACTAGTACATTATCATCCAAGAACTTTATTTTCTAATCAGGCCGCGGTGGGGGACAGAAATAGGAAGATGGAAAAATACAGGAAGGAGGCGACTTGACCAATAATCACGAAAGGGTGTTCTACAGGTATACCGCCGATTCATGTAAGAATTGCGACGTCGGCCACTAATAATCAAAATAAGAATTGGGTTAAAGGGCGGAAGGTAAGACTTCGTTGCTTGGATGTATGAAGAATGGGAACAACTATAAGGATAAGGATAGATGCTAATAGGGCTAAGACTCCTCCTAGTTTATTTGGGATGGAGCGAAGAATTGCATAGGCAAACAGGAAGTATCATTCAGGCTTAATGTGGGGAGGGGTAACTAATGGGTTGGCTGGGGTAAAATTCTCTGGGTCTCCTAAAAGATTAGGGGAGAATAAAGCCAAGGAAATTAATGTTGCGAGAAGGAGGGCAAATCCTAAAATGTCTTTGTAAGAAAAGTAGGGGTGAAATGAAATTTTATCGGCGTCGGAGTTTAATCCTGTTGGGTTGTTTGAGCCGGTTTCATGAAGGAAAATTAAATGTACTATGGTAGCGGCGGCCACTACAAAAGGCAGGAGAAAATGGAAGGCGAAGAACCGGGTTAATGTGGCGTTGTCTACTGAGAAGCCACCTCAGATTCATTGTACTAGGGCATTGCCTACATAAGGAACTGCAGATAGGAGGTTGGTAATAACAGTAGCTCCTCAGAAGGACATTTGACCTCAGGGAAGGACGTACCCGACAAAGGCAGTTATTATAACTAGTAGGAGTAAGATAACTCCTACATTTCATGTTTCTTTATAAAGATAGGAGCCGTAGTAGAGGCCTCGTCCAATATGGAGGTAAATACAGATAAAAAAGAAGGAGGCGCCATTGGCATGCATATTACGAATTAATCAGCCGTAATTTACATCACGGCAAATATGTGCGACAGATGAGAAGGCTGTAGAAATGTCAGAAGTATAATGCATAGCTAAAAATAATCCAGTCAAAATTTGGGCAATTATACAAAGTCCTAGTAAAGAGCCAAAATTTCACCAGACGGAAATATTTACGGGGGCTGGTAGGTCTACTAAGGCGTTGTTTGCAATTTTTAAAAGGGGGTGGGTTTTCCGAAGATTTGCCATGAAGTTCTTGTAGTTGAATACAACGGTGGTTTTTCAATCCATTAGTCCTGGTGAAAGTCCTGGTGAGAACTATGGTTTATATAATATATTTTCTACTATTTAGTCTTGTGTTAGGTTTAGCGGCAGTTGCATCTAATCCTTCTCCCTACTTTGCAGCATTGGGGCTAGTTGTTGTGGCGGGTGTTGGTTGTGGGGTGCTTATCGGGCATGGAGGGGGATTTTTATCATTAATCTTATTTCTTATTTATTTAGGAGGAATACTAGTTGTGTTTGCGTATTCCGCTGCTTTAGCAGCGGAGCCGTACCCGGAGGGGTGAGGAAGTTGGCCAGTATTAGGGCTCGTTTTAGGTTACTTATTGGGAGTGGGAAGCGTTGGCTTTTTGTTGGGCAGTAAGTGATATATAGAGAGTTGAATAGCGTGCGATGAATTTGGGGAATTCTACATTGGGCGGGGAGATGTAGGAGGAGTAGGTATATTATATTCCTCAGGGGGTTTCATGTTGACGATAGGGGCGTGGGTTTTACTATTAACTTTATTTGTTATTCTCGAGCTAACTCGTGGGATAAGTCGGGGAACACTTCGTGCAGTTTAAGCTAATAAGATAATTAAGGACAAGAGGGTTGTGAAGAAGAAGAGTGAAAGATAAACCTTGATTGAACCTTGTTGAATATTACTTACAGACGAGGCTAGGGGAAGATTTAAAGAACAAATGGCCTTAGGTCCGGTTTTTTCTAGTCAAGTTTGGTCGATTGTTTGAGTGGCAATGGCTTGACCAAAAAGTAAATTAATCTTAGGTAAAAAGCGATGAACAATATGGGGATAAAAGCCTAGTATGTTTGAGAAGTGGTGGGGGGTGTACTGAGGAAAGATTTTAAACTGTTTGGATGTTAAACAAGCGAGTTCTAGTGCTATTAAGAAGCCTAAAATAGTTACAAGCAGAGCGGCTAGTTTAAGTAGAGGGTGTATAGTTATTACAGGGGTATTGAGTGGGATAAGGTTGGATGTAATGACTAAGCCGGCGACTAAGCTGCCTCAGGCTAATCGTTTAATAGGATTAATAACTGCTGTATTGTTTTCATTAATAGGAGAAAAGGCATTAAATCGGGGGTGGTGTATAGATACAAAATAGATTACTCGGAGGCTATAGATAGCAGTGAATGAGGTGGCGAGGAGGGTCAAGATTAGGGCTCAGGCGTTTAGATAAGATGAATTCAGTGCTTCAATAATAGCATCTTTAGAAAAGAAGCCCGCTAAAAAAGGTGTTCCAGTCAGAGCGAGACTTCCGATAATTAAGCAGGAGGATGTGAAAGGTGCTAGATGATGTATGCCTCCTATTTTGCGAATGTCTTGTTCATCATTTAAGCTATGGATAATAGAGCCAGAGCAGAGGAATAATATAGCCTTGAAGAAGGCGTGGGTGCAAATATGTAAGAAGGCTAGTTGTGGTTGATTGAGACCAATAGTTACTATTATCAAGCCAAGCTGGCTAGAAGTAGAAAAAGCTACAATTTTCTTAATATCATTTTGGGTAAGGGCACATGTGGCAGTGAAGAGGGTGGTTAGGGCTCCTAGGCATAGACAAATAGTAAGAGCAGTGGTGTTATTTTCTATAATAGGGCTAAGGCGGATGAGGAGAAAAATACCGGCAACAACTATAGTGCTTGAGTGCAGTAGGGCAGAGACCGGCGTTGGACCTTCCATGGCGGATGGTAGCCATGGGTGAAGACCAAACTGTGCAGATTTACCAGTAGCGGCGAGGATTAACCCAATGAGTGGTAAGGTTATATCAAAGTCTTTTGCTAAAACGAAGATTTGGTTAATTTCTCAGGAGTGGAAATTAGTAGCTATTCAAGCTATGGTAAGGATTAAACCAATGTCCCCAACGCGGTTGTATAATACAGCCTGTAGGGCGGCTGTGTTAGCGTCAGCTCGGCCGTATCATCAGCCGATGAGAAGGAATGATATAATGCCTACTCCTTCTCAACCAATAAATAGTTGAAAAAGGTTATTTGCGGTTACAAGGATAATTATAGCAATTAAGAAAATAAGGAGATATTTAAAGAATCGATTTATATTAGGATCGGAGTGCATATATCATGATGCGAACTCTAAGATAGACCAGGTAACATAGAGGGCTACAGGGACAAATACACAAGAGTATAAGTCAAATTTAAAACTGATAATAATGTTAAAGGCTTGCGTGTTTATTCAGTTTCAAGAAGATAGTACTGTTTCTGTTCCCTGGTCAAGGAACAGAAATAAGGGTAGGAGGCTGAATAGAAAGGATAATTTTACAGCGGTTTTAACGTTTTCTAAGGCCCACTGGGGTTTTAAAGGGGTGGGGGAGAGTGTTGATAGTAAAGGTAAGAAGAGGATGGTTAGAACAATAATTAAAGAGGAGGATATAATTAGAGGCGTAAGGTGCATAGCTGCTACTTGGAGTTGCACCAAGAGTTTTTGGTTCCTAAGACCAACGGATGAGCTATTATCCTTTAGGAGCGGGGCGAGTGAGCCCTGGGGTTTAACCAGGGTAGCGAAAATTAGCAGTCATCGTTGCTTTCGAGCCTCTCTCGGTGAATAAGAGGGTTTTAACCTCCTTTTTTAGAATCACAATCTAATGTTTTAGTTAAACTATATTTACAGGCTGTTCATCCTCAAATGAGCTCGGGTTTAGCGATTAATAAGATTAGTGGAAGAAGATGTAAGACAAGAAGTAGATGTTCGCGGGTATGTGTAGGTTGCAGGGAGAGTAGGTGGTGAGGAAGGGGGCCTCGTTGTGTTAAGAGAAATATATAAAGGGAATAACTCGCGGTGATTAGGGTTCCTGTGCCGGTTAAAATAAGAGTAAAAAAAGATCAATTAAATAAAGAGGAAATAATTATAATTTCACCTATGAGGTTAGGAAGAGGAGGTAGAGCCAAATTTGCCAGGCTGGCTAGGAACCATCAAGCAGCTATTAGTGGTATAATTATTTGTAAACCTCGGGCAAGGACAATAGTTCGACTATGGGTTCGTTCATAATTAGTATTTGCTAAGCAAAATAAGGCTGACGAAGTAAGGCCATGGGCAATCATAAGAATAAGGGCTCCTGTAAAACCTCAGGGTGTCTGAATTAGAATACCAGCTGCAACTAATCCTATATGGCTGACTGAAGAGTAGGCAATAAGTGATTTTAGATCAGTCTGTCGTAAGCAAATAGAGCCGGTCATGATTAGGCCTCAAAGGGCTAAAATAATAAAAGGGTAGCTTAATTTTTCAGTAAGAGGTGTTAAAATAGTTATAACCCGTATTATACCATAGCCCCCTAGCTTCAGGAGAACTGCAGCAAGGACTATGGAGCCGGCGATGGGGGCCTCTACGTGGGCTTTTGGAAGTCAAAGATGGACCCCGTAAAGGGGTATTTTTACAAGGAAGGCCAGGAGGCAAGCCATTCATCATATTTTATCTGCATAAAGATCAGTACATATTACAGGTAGGTTGGTAAGAGACAAAAATGAGAGGGAACCTACAGAATTCTGGTAGACTAAAAGTGCTACTAAAAGGGGGAGTGACCCAGCTAGCGTATAAAATAAAAAGTAAGTTCCTGCATTCAGACGTTCTATTTGATTTCCTCATCGAGTAATAATAATTAAAGTGGGGATTAAAGTGGCCTCAAATATAATGTAAAATATAATTATTTCCGTAGCGCTGAATGCTAAAATTAGGAAGATTTGTAGGGAAATCAAAAGGGAAATATAGGTTCGCTGACGATTTTCGGGTTCGGCTTTAAGATGATTTTGGCTGGCAAGAATTATTAAAGGGAGTAGTCAACAAGTTAATACGAGAAGAGGAGTAGATAAGGGGTCTGAGGCCATGTAGTTGTTAATATAGTGTCAACCGGTGTCGGTTGGTATAGCAAGCCAAGTAAAACTTAGTGTTGATACTAAAAGACTATAAATTAAAGTCGTGGATCATAGTTGTTTGTAGGGAGAGGTTCATGTCGTTGCTAGTATAAGGACTGATGGGATTAAAATTTTTAGCATTGTAGAAGGTTAAGGCTTTGAAGATTATCTGTCCCATGTGTTCGTGCTGTTGCTACAAGTAGGGCAAGACCTGCGCCAGCCTCGCAGGCTGAGAATGCAAGTAAGATTATAGGGGATGATGCAAAACTTGTTGAGTTTAATTCAAGTGTCCAGAGGGATAGGGCAATAAATAACGATAATATTATTCCTTCTAAACACAAGAGGGCGGAGAGAAGGTGTGTTCGGTGAAAAGCAAGACCTGCCAAACCTAATATAAAGGTTGAAGAAAAAGCAAAATGAACAGGGGTCATTAGGTAAATATGGAGTTTAACCAGAATTTTTTGAGCCGAAATCAAATGTTTTTACTTAAACTAAATACCTATTCTGCTCATTCTAGTCCTCCTTGAACTCATTCATAGATGAGTCCAAGAGTCAATAAAATTAAGACTAATGATGCTCAGCTAAAAGTTGTTATTGGAGAGGGAAGTTGATCGCCTCAAGGGAGGGGTAAGAGAAGTGCAATTTCTAGATCAAAAAGTAAGAAGAGGATAGCGACCAGGAAGAACCGGAGGGAGAAGGGAAGTCGGGCTGATCCTAGTGGATCAAAGCCACATTCGTAAGGGGAGAGTTTTTCATAATCAGGAATTATTTGAGGAAGTCAAAAGGCGACCACGGCCAGTACTAGGGAGAGGACTGAAGCAATAAATACTATAATTATAATTAGGTTAATTATCTTTCCTTGGGTTTTAACCAAGACTATGTGATTGGAAGTCACTTGTACTATGTTGATACTAGAAAGATATGAGCCTCATCAGTAAATTGAAATATATAGGAAAAGTCAAACGACGTCGACGAAATGTCAGTATCAAGCAGCTGCTTCGAAACCAAAATGGTGTTGTGATGTAAAATGGTGTTGGATCTGTCGAAGTAAACATACGGCCAGAAAAGAGGACCCAATAATTACATGAAGGCCATGGAAGCCGGTTGCGACAAAAAAGGTGGAGCCATAGACGCCATCAGCAATTGTGAATGGAGCTTCATAATATTCCAAGGCTTGGAGGGCAGTAAAATAAAAACCGAGAAGGATGGTAAGGGTAAGTGATTGAATGGCTTGCTTGCGATGTCCTTCCATAATGCTGTGATGTGCTCACGTAACTGTAACTCCGGAGGCTAGAAGGACTGCTGTATTTAAAAGGGGAACTTCAAATGGGTCTAAGGTGGTGATGCCAGTTGGGGGTCAGCATCCTCCTAGTTCGGGAGTTGGGGCTAAGCTTGAGTGATAGAAGGCTCAAAAAAAGCCTAGAAAAAAGAAGACTTCTGAGGTAATAAATAAAATTATACCATATCGCAGACCCTTTTGGACAGGAGGTGTGTGGTGACCTTGAAAAGTCCCCTCTCGAATAATATCTCGTCATCATTGATATATGGTTAATAAAAGTAAAATTAAACCAAGCGTTATTAAAGTGGTGGTGTGAAAGTGTATCCAGATTGCAAGGCCGGATGTTATTAAAAGGGCGGCGACTGCCCCGGTTAAAGGTCATGGGCTTGGGTCTACTATATGATAGGCATGTGCTTGATGGGCCATTAGACGTTCTCTAATAGGTAAAGGCTTAATAGAAGTACAAATACATAAGCTTGAATTAGGGCAACTGCGATTTCCAGAAGTGTTAGGAGACCAAGGAGTATAAGAGCAAGTACAGCTGTTATAGGCATTATGGAAGCTAATAGGAATACTCCTGTTGAAATTAGGTGAATAAGAAGGTGGCCTGCGGTTAGATTAGCCATAAGACGAACGGCTAATGCTAAGGGACGAATTAATACACTAATTGTTTCGATAATAATCAGAATAGGAATGAGCAAAGGGGGTGTTCCTTGTGGTAATATGTGGGCAAGTGCTCGTGTAGGATCAAGACGGAAGCCAATTAGAACAGTAGCTAGTCATAGGGGGAGGGCAAGTGAGAAAGTTAGAGAGAGTTGTGTGGTAGGGGTAAATGTGTATGGTAACAACCCTAAAACATTTAAGGTAATTAAGAATATGAATAATGATACGAATAAAAGAGCTCATTTATGACCTAGTGGTTCTAGTGGTTGAAAAATGTGTTTAGTGAGGACCGAGACGGAAACCTTTTTGATGCTCAGAAGACGTTCTGAAGAAAATCGTGTCGTGACTACATGATGTAATAATCATGGAATAGTTAGTGCAATAACAATTAAGGGCAGTTTAAATAAGGTTGGGCTAAGGAATTGATCAAATAATGTTACAGTCATTGTCAGTTTCAGGTTTGTGTTGCTAAGGTATTATCGGATTGTAAGGTTGGCTCATAAGGGAAGGTTAAGGCTATAATTTGCATAGGAATTACTGTCAGTAGAATTGATCAAGTTAGGAGGAATGTTATGAATCAAGGTTCGGGTATGAGTTGTGGCATGATTCGCTAAGGGTGGTTGGGGATCACCAGTCTTTAGCTTAAAAGGCTAACGCTATTCCCTGTTTAGCTTCTTAACGAGGCGTCTTCTAATATTAAGGAGGATCAGTTTTCGAAGTGCTCTAGAGGAACTGCTTCAACTACGATTGGTATAAAGCTATGATTTGCTCCGCAAATTTCTGAGCATTGACCATAGAAGACTCCGGGGCGGGAGGTAATAAAGGCTGTTTGATTTAAACGTCCAGGAACTGCGTCTATTTTAATACCTAGGCTAGGCACAGCTCAGGAATGTAAGACGTCGTCAGCAGAAACAAGTACTCGAATAGGGGAGTCAATTGGAATAACTATCCGATGGTCCGCTTCCAGGAGCCGGAATTGACCAGGGCTTAAGTCTTGAGTAGGCACTATATAAGAATCAAATCCGAGGTCCTCGTAATCTGTATATTCATAACTTCAGTATCATTGATGTCCTATGGCTTTAATAGTTAAATGGGGATCATTAATTTCGTCTATTAAGTAAAGAATCCGTAATGAGGGGAGTGCAATAAGAATAAGAATTATTGCTGGTAATAAGGTCCAAATGATTTCGATTTCTTGTGAATCTAAGATAAACTTATTTGTTAGTTTGGTTGTGACTATAGCTACAATAATATAAAGAACGAGGGTACTAATTAAAAATACAATTATGAGAGTGTGGTCATGAAAGTGAAGGAGTTCTTCTATTACAGGTGAAGCTGCATCTTGGAACCCTAGTTGTGAGGGATGAGCCATAATTTAAGACACGCGGGGCTTTAACCCACAATTTTACCTTGACAAAGTAATGTAATATGTTTTACTAGTGTCTTATAAAGAAAGTGGCAGAACGGCTATGTGGTTGGCTTGAAACCAGTTTATGGGGGTTCGACTCCCTCCTTTCTCGGGTCTAAGAATTATGTTTAATTTGTACAAAAGCAGGTTCTTCGAATGTGTGGTAGGGTGGGGGGCAGCCGTGGAGTCATTCAACGTTAGTTGCTGCTATTTCAACAGATAAAACTTCACGCTTGGCTGCGAATGCTTCTCAAATAATAAACAGGAATATAATTACTGCTACTAGGGAAATTAAAGATCCAATAGAAGATACTGTATTTCAAAGAGTATACGCGTCTGGGTAGTCGGAGTACCGCCGAGGCATGCCTGCTAAACCAAGGAAGTGTTGTGGGAAAAAGGTTAAATTTACACCAACAAATATGATTCCGAAGTGAATTTTAGTTCATGTGCTATGTAAGGTATAACCTGAGAACAAGGGGAATCAGTGAACGAATGCAGCAATGATTGCAAATACAGCTCCTATTGACAGAACGTAGTGGAAGTGAGCAACCACATAATAAGTATCATGAAGTACGATGTCTAAGGATGAGTTGGCTAATACGATACCTGTAAGACCGCCTACTGTAAATAGAAAAATAAATCCTAATGCTCAGAGTAAAGGGGTTTCCCATTTAATTGATCCTCCATGAAGAGTTGCTAGTCAACTAAATACTTTTACCCCTGTAGGGATAGCAATAATTATAGTAGCGGATGTAAAGTAGGCTCGAGTATCAACATCCATCCCTACTGTAAACATATGGTGGGCTCAAACGATGAAGCCAAGGAGGCCAATTGCTATTATTGCTCACACCATTCCTATATACCCGAATGGTTCTTTCTTGCCTGAATAGTATGCTACAATATGTGAAATTATTCCGAAGCCTGGTAAAATTAAAATATAGACTTCAGGGTGGCCAAAGAATCAAAAGAGGTGTTGATAAATAATAGGATCTCCTCCCCCTGCTGGGTCAAAGAAAGTGGTGTTCAAGTTTCGGTCAGTAAGTAGTATTGTAATGCCTGCGGCAAGGACTGGAAGGGAGAGGAGAAGAAGGACGGCAGTAATTAAAACAGCCCACACGAATAAGGGAGTTTGGTATTGAGAAATAGCCGGGGATTTTATGTTAATAATAGTGGTAATAAAATTAATAGCGCCTAAAATTGATGAAATACCAGCTAAGTGTAAAGAAAAAATGGTTAAGTCTACTGAAGCCCCTGCGTGGGCTAAGTTTCCTGCTAGGGGAGGATATACAGTTCAACCGGTTCCTGCCCCCGCTTCAACTCCTGAAGAAGCTAAAAGTAATAAAAATGATGGAGGAAGTAGTCAGAAACTTATATTGTTTATTCGAGGAAATGCTATATCTGGGGCGCCGATTATTAGTGGAATTAGTCAATTTCCGAATCCTCCAATTATGATTGGTATAACTATAAAGAAGATTATTACAAAGGCATGGGCTGTTACAATTACATTGTAAATTTGATCGTCCCCTAGGAGGGAACCTGGCTGGCTTAATTCAGCCCGAATAAGGAGGCTGAGTGCTGTTCCTACTATTCCGGCTCAGGCACCAAATACTAAATAAAGGGTGCCAATATCTTTGTGATTGGTTGAGAAAAATCAACGTGTAATTACCACAGGTAAGATGGCTGAGTATAAGCGGTGGATTGTAGCTCCATAAACAGAGGTTTAAATCCTCTTCTTATCAGCAGCTCCGAGGTGTTTTTACGCTAGATTGCAAATCTGGAGAAGCAGTTTCATCTCTGCCGGGGCTTTTCTCCGCCTATTTTGCTTAGGCTAGGCGGAGAAAAGTTAGATGGATGCTCGCTGGCTTGGGCACTTAGCTGTTAACTAAGAATTTGTAGGATCGAGGCCTACTCATCTAGAAAGGCTTTAGCTTAATTAAAGTGTCTGTTTTGCATACAGAAGATGTGGGTTAGTGTCCCGTAAGTCTTAGGACAGAGGCTGGGAGGTTTTCACTCCCGCTTAGGGCTTTGAAGGCTCTTGGTCTGGGTTCTATCCTAAGCCTCTAAAATGTAAGGAGAGCAATTGCGGCGGGGGTTAAAGGAAGAAGACAAATGGTAATTGAAGTGGTGAAAGCTAGGGGAAGGATGTGTTGGTTTGAGAAAAGTCGTCACGGAAGGGTATTAATAAGAATGTTAGGAGTTATAGTTAGAGTTATTGCATAGGAAACCCGGAGATAAAAGTACAAACTCAGGAGTGCTGAAAGTGCAGCTAGGGTTGCTAAGGGAGCCAATTCTTGTTTAGTTAATTCTTGAAGAATTAGTCATTTGGGTATAAAGCCAGAGAGTGGTGGGAGTCCACCCAGGGACAGAAGGACTAGGGGAAGTATGGAGGAGATAATAGGGGTTTTTGATCATGATGATGCTAATGAATTAATGCTGAAGGCATTATTAATCTTAAAGGAAATAAATAGTGAGAAGGTTATAACGAAATATAGAAGGAGGGTTAATAGGGTTAGAGATGGTAAAAACTGGATAATAATAATTATTCAGCCTAAGTGTGCGATTGAAGAGTAAGCTAAGATCTTACGCAGCTGATTTTGGTTTAAGCCTCCTCAACCTCCAACTAGGGTTGAAGTTAGACCTAATGTAAGAAGAAGGGTCGTGTCAGGAGTATTAATCTGAAGTAAGAGGCAGAAAGGTGCCAATTTTTGTCATGTGGAGAGAATTAAACCTGTAGTTAAATCAAGGCCTTGAAGAACTTCTGGTATTCAAGCATGGAGTGGGGCTAAACCAATTTTAAGTGCTAGGGCCATAGTAATAATAGTAGTAGGTAGAGGTTCATTTATTAATTCTAAGCCTCACTGTCCTGTGATTCAGGCATTAGTAATACTAGCAAAAAGTAGTATGGCTGCGGCTGCGGCTTGTGTGAGGAAATACTTGGTGGTGGCTTCTACGGCACGGGGGTGGTGGGATTGACATATAAGCGGGAGGATGGCGAGGGTATTAATTTCCAGGCCTATTCAAGCAAGGAGTCAATGGGAGCTGGCGAAAGTAATTGTTGTCCCGAGGCCCAAGCCAAAGAGGAAAACAGTTAAAATATAAGGATTCATTAGTAAAGGAAGGGGTCTAACCAACATGTTCGGGGTATGGGCCCGAAAGCTTTTTTAGCTGACTTTACTAGAAAATGGTGTAGTGGAAGCACCAAGAGTTTTGATCTCTTCGGGAAGGGTTCAAATCCCTTTTTTCTAAGGAGGCGGAGGGATTCTAACCCTCATAGTTCACTCTATCAAAGTGGTCCTTTTATTCAGGCACGGCTCCTTGGATTAAAGCTGAGGGGGTAAGCCTGAGAAGGAAATGGGGAGAGATAAGTGTCAAATTACTAAAGCCAGGGTGATGGGTAAGAAATTTTTTCAAATAAGATGTATGAGCTGATCGTATCGAAATCGAGGATATGAGGCCCGCACCCAGAGAAATACTACTGATAGTATAGTGGCTTTAACTATTAAGGTTGTAGATGTTATTTCGGGGAGAAGGTGAGAGAGGGATGAGCCTAAGAAGAGAATGGTAGAAAGTGTATTTATAAGGAGGATGTTGGCATATTCCGCTAGAAAAAAAAGGGCAAAAGGTCCGCCTGCATATTCTACATTAAATCCGGATACCAGTTCAGATTCTCCTTCAGTCAAGTCAAATGGGGCGCGGTTCGTTTCTGCTAGTGTAGATACAAACCATATAGCGGAAAGCGGTCAAGCTGGTAAAATTAATCAGGTAGCTTCTTGTGCGATACTAAAAGTCTGTAAAGTAAAACCTCCTGTGAAAATAATAGCACAAAGAAGGATCAAGCCTAGGCTGACTTCATAAGAAATGGCTTGTGCTACGGCTCGTAGGGCCCCGATAAGTGCGTATTTTGAGTTGGAAGCTCATCCTGAGCCTAAAATAGAATAAACTGCCAGGCTAGATAATGCCAGAATAAACAAAATGCCAAGGTTTAAGTCTGCAATAGGGAAGGGAAGGGGGATAGGAGTTCACAAGGTCAGGGCAAGGGCAAAGGCTAAAATAGGAGTAAAAATAAATAGGAAGGGGGATGCAGTGGAAGGGGAAATAGGTTCTTTAGTAAGTAATTTAAGTCCGTCAGCAAATGGTTGGAGAATACCATAAGGTCCTACTACATTAGGACCCTTACGTAGTTGCATGTAACCTAATACTTTGCGTTCAACGAGGGTGAGTAATGCTACTGCTAACATAACGAAAACAATAAGAATAAGGGGATTAATAATGGATAACACAAGGGTGAGGGACATAGTTAAGGAGAGGACTTGAACCTCTGTTGAAAGGGCTTAGACCTTTTGCAATTTCCGGGCTCTGCCACCCTAACACGCTATTATTTTTAGCTAAAAAATATACCCTTTTATCTATTTTAGTTGCCTTCAGCAGATAAGGGTGGGGCGTGCTTGTAGCATTGGCCCCTTTTCTTCGGTCCTTTCGTACTAGAAGAAAATATTTCATAGATAGAAACTGACCTGGATTACTCCGGTCTGAACTCAGATCACGTAGGACTTTAATCGTTGAACAAACGAACCCTAAACAGCGGTTGCACCATTAGGATGTCCTGATCCAACATCGAGGTCGTAAACCCCCTTGTCGATAGGGACTCTAAAAGGGGATTGCGCTGTTATCCCTAGGGTAACTCGGTTCGTTAATCGGCATTGCCGGATCACTAAGGTCAGATGTTCTGTTACTTAGAGCTGTAGCTCTCGGTTTTAAAAGATTATGCTTTTATTCCGCACGGGGGTTAGGTTTTTCTCCGCGGTCGCCCCAACCAAAAACATTGTGGCAGAATTCAATTTGTTTTAATTGTTTAAAATCAATACTTTAACATGATATGCCCTTGTGTCTAAAGCTCCATAGGGTCTTCTCGTCTTATGTATTCATTCCCGCTTCTGCACGGGAAGATCAATTTCATTGACCTAGGGAAGGAGACAGTTTAGCCCTCGTTTAGCCATTCATACAGGTCTTCATTTAAAAGACAAGTGATTGCGCTACCTTTGCACGGTCAAGATACCGCGGCCGTTAAATGTTATCACAGGGCAGGCAGGACCTCTTATACAGCTAGTTCAAGAGGCGATGTTTTTGGTAAACAGGCGAGGCTTAATTGGGTATTTGCCGAGTTCCTTCTTCTCTTTTTAGTCTTTCCAAGTTTGTACACCAGTGTGGGGCTAACGGTTAATAAATTGAGATATTTCCTGTTTTCTATTTTAGCTCTAATTCCCTCTTAGGTTGGGGCCGTTAATGTTCGGTGGTTTGTCCGTTCCGATTTACACTTATGCATGGAGAGAAACAAGTTCTCTTATTACTCATATTAGCATAATCTTTCCTATATAAAATAGGAGGACCTGGTAATTCTAGCGGCTTATAATTTATTATTGGTATAATTAGTTTAAATTATGTTTGAGCTTTAACGCTATCTGTTAGGGTGGCTGCTTTTAGGCCCACCTAAGCATTAACTTTATGATATATAATTATTATCCAGCTAAGAAAGTTGTATCTTGGTTCAGAAGGGCTGTCCCCCTTTTGAATAACTCTCAGTGTCTTCTCAAAACCTAAAATTAGGGGTGTCCATTATTGGTATAAGAATACAAGAGGCTAAACTTATATTTAGTTCCCAGGCAACCAGCTATAACTAGGCTCGGTAGGTTTATCACCTCTACCCAAGGATCTTCCCACTCTTTTGCCACAGAGACGGGTGTGCCCTAATATTAGGCTGTCCTGGGGTAGCTCGTCTAGTTTCGGGATTTCAAACTAAAATGCTTTTTGCTTGAGTAAACTTGCTAAATCATGATGCAAAAGGTACGAGAATTAATCTCTGCTTTTCTGTGCTTAACTGGGTTATTTCATTTCTCTTTCAGCATTCCCTTACGGTACTTTGTCTATAGCGCTCGCGTATTTGCTGTTCTGTCGCACATACTAGGGAGGAAAAATGATTTAATTATTTGAATAAGGAAATTAGGGGTTATTAATAATGATTGTCGAATTTAGGGTTGGAGGCGAGCTGTTGGGCTTCAGGGCGACTCGATTTGCACGGGTGACTTCTCAGTGTAAAGGAGATGCTTTTCTGTCTTAGCTACGCCCTGATTTTTCCAAGTGCACCTTCCGGTACACTTACCATGTTACGACTTGCCTCCCCTTTGCTTTTTTAGTTTATTAAAAATTTTATATTCAAGCTTGGGGAGAGTGACGGGCGGTGTGTGCGCGCTTCAGGGCCGTATTCAGTGAAACACTCTATTTTTCACTTACTACTAAATCCTCCTTCATACACTGTTTCATAGTGCAATCCGTATTTTCTTAAGCAGAAAATGTAGCCCATTTCTTTCCCTCTCATATGCTACACCTTGACCTGGCGTTTTGGGTTTTACCAATTAGGCTCACTATTGTACCTTCACAGGGTGGGCTGACGACGGCGGTATATAGGCGGAAATAACCAGAGGGGGTGAGGTTCAACGGGGATTATCGGTTCTAGAACAGGCTCCTCTAGGTGGATCTAAAGCACCGCCAAGTCCTTTGGGTTTTAAGCTTATGCTCGTAGTACCCGGGCGGATAAATTGTAAATTCTTTATCAAAGTTTATGGCTGTGCATAATGGGGTATCTAATCCCAGTTTGTTTCACAGCTTTCGTGGGGTCAGGATATTTAAAGTTACTTTCGCGTTTGGACTTCATGCTCTCGGGTGCGTATAACAGCCATGAGAGAGTTCGACTTTAGCCTAATAACTCCTTAACCACGCTTTACGCCGAAGGCTATCAACTCGAGCCTCTCGTTTAACCGCGGTGGCTGGCACGAGTTTTAACCGGCTCTGTTAGCTTTAACTAAGTCAAGTTTTCACTTATGGCTTAATATTTATTACTGCTGAACTCCCTTAGGGGTGTGGCTAAGCAAGGTGTCATGGGCTAAGTTTATTGTGCCTGATACCAGCTCCTTGTTTCCTAAAGAGGAGACTAAGGGCATTCTCACAGGAGTGCGGATACTTGCATGTATAAATACTGCTAAAGCTGATAGTAAAGTCAGGACCAAGCCTTTGTGCTTACGGAGCTTTCTAGGGCTCATCTTAACATCTTCAGTGTTATGCTTTAATTAAGCTACGTTAGC